AAGCGATCTTTTCGTAAGCGTTTGCCCCCGATCCAATCGGGGGATCGAATTGATTATAAAAACATGAGTTTAATTAGTCGATTTATTAGTGAACAGGGAAAAATATTATCTAGACGAGTAAATAGATTGACCTTGAAACAACAACGATTAATTACTATTGCTATAAAACAAGCTCGTATTTTATCTTTGTTACCTTTTCTTAATAATGAGAAACAATTTGAAAGAACCGAGTCGACCACTAGAACTCCTAGTCTTAGAGCCAGAAAAAGATAGGTTTACTCTTTATTCACTTGAATTCAAATCCCCATCCGAACTCAAACGCGGATTTCTATTTTGTTGGAAAAATCCAAGAATCCGGATTGAATTCTTGTGTCGTAAGAAAAAAAAAGAATAATCTGGGAAGAAGAAATTTTTTTAGTGAACGTGTTGATTCATATTTATTTTGACTACTTTATTTTGACTACTTTCTCATATTTATCATATTCTTTCTATTCATTTTTATTCGACCTTCCCGGAGTTCATTCTCCGGGCAACTCCGTTTAACCGGTGGATTCCTTCCAACTTACTTCTTTTATGATCTCATTGGAAATCATATAAAGACAATTCCTATTTGATATAGCTATTTGTGCAAGTATTTTACGATTAAGAAGCAATTGTCTCTTGTACAGATCATTTATGAATCTACTATAACTATAGCATACCCCCCTTTCGCGAATTGCTGCATTTATTCGAGTGATCCACAAACGACGAAAATTGATTTTTTGCCTATCCCTATCCCGATGAGCCGAAACCAAAGCTCTTATTTTTTGTTGAGTAATAGTTCGAGTAAGTCTTGAATGAGCCCCCCGAAAGCTTGATGCAAATAAACGAATTTTTGTTCTACGTCTCCGAGCGATATATCCCCGTCTAATTCTGGTCATTGAATAAATGAAACTTTAACGAATAACTAATCGATTTCCTTTCTTTCAGTTATTCTTTTGCCCCTTTCCTAGTATATGAATAACAAAACGGATTTTTCCAATGTATAAACTAATAATTCCAATGGCTTTGGCTACTATAACCTTCCCAACCACAATTTTTCTTTTTTTCGAGGCATTTCACCTCGAAATACGAAATTGTACTATACTAGGTATTAAAAAAGAAAAGTAATGATAAAGAAATAGTGGATTCCATCGTTTCTATGGTTACTTCTTAAACGGTGAGGTCTTCTCTATACACCGGAGCCTTTACTTCATTTAATCAATGTTATTGCTAACTTGTATAGTTCACATTCTTCGGCTCTACCCATGAATTATCCAGTAATAGGTCTTTCACAACGAGCTCTACCTATACAGTAACGGTATTTAATTATGAAGATTGGCTGGGTAGCTGACCCTGTTAGTCCGTTCTTGCAAGAGGGGTTTATTTTAACTAAGATTTCCTCCGCTTAATGGATAACCATTTGCTACCAATGGAGAATTGCTTCTCATCTTGAATTGAGGTGAGTGGATTTACACCAACAGAAACCATAAATTTCATACACAATAAAAGGGATATCATCGATTTTTAGATAGGAAATGTAGTTCGTTTTTCCGGTCTATCCTATTTGATCATTGATATTCGAACATTGTTCTCTTTCCTTTGTTCTAGTTCATGATCTGAACGAGTCGCACATACACCCTAGTACATGTTCCTCGACGCTGAGGGCATCCCCGAAGCGCGGGGGATTTTGTGACATTTCTAATTGGCTGTCTTGTATTTCTAATAAGTTGTTTAATCGTTGGCATGTTGAATCATATACATAATGGGCTGGTTTAGATCGATCCTAACCGGATGATTATGAATTACTTTTATTCAATAGAATATAGAATAATAAAAAAAGTCATAGAATATTAATATTAAACTCGGCAGGGTGAATTTCAGAATTGACGTGAAATCTAGGCTATTGTCATTCAACCGCTACAAGATCAACAATTCCATAAGCTTGGGCCTCTGTTGCTGACATAAAAACATCTCTTTCCATGTCTTCGGATACAACCCATACGGGTTTGCCCGTTCTTTGTACATAAACCCTTGTCAGGGTTTCACGTAGTTTCAGCAGTTCTCCCACTTCCAGGATGAATTCTCCCGTTGCTACTTCAGAAAAAGAACCAGCAGGTTGATGGATCATTACCCTGATAATATAAGATAATAAAAGGATTCTCTATTTTTCATGATATGAGGGGAAGATACAAAGAAAGATAAAAGAATAACAAGAAAAAAAGATAGAATCGAACAACCGTACGGGCATTATGCATTGCATACGGCTCTACAATAAAATTGACCCTTACCTTCCATAAAATAAAGAAAAAAATAGGATCGATCAGACCCCGATCGGTAAATGATCAACTTACCACCCTTCCTTTCAGAGGAATTCAAAAATACTATGATGGCTCCGTTGCTTTATATATTGATTATATTTTTTTGTCTGTTATTTGTCTGTCATTCAGCAATCCCAAAGTGGCTTTTTTATTTGATCAAA